TCAATCAAATTACGAGAAGCTTCATAAAGTGCTTCTTTAGGAGTTAAACTTCCATTCGTCCATATTTCTAGAAATAGTATCTCTTGTTTTTCATTCCCATTCCCATAAGAATGAATACTGTGATTCGCATTTCGAACAGGCATGGATATAATATCTATAGGATAACTTCCATCGTGAGAGTTTTTTGTAGATTTCAAACGATATCCGCGATCTCTCTTTATTTTTAATTCAATATAGAAATCTATTGGTTCTGTCAGGTTAGCTATATGCTGTGTCGTGTCAACTATTTCGACAGAAGGTGGTGAAATGATATCTTGAGCAGTTATGTATTTTGGACCCCTTACGAAAATGGATGCGTCCCTAACTCCATATAGATTACTTCTCAATACAATTTCTTTCAAATTTATTAAAATTTCATGTATTGATTCTTCAATACCTGCTATCGTAGAATATTCATGCAGCACATTTTCAGATGTTGCACATGTGATACATGTTCCTTCTATTTCTCCAAGTAAAGCCCTTCGCATGGCAATACCTATGGTATCGGCTTGACCTTTCATAAGCGGGGACATAATGAAACGACCATAATAAAGACGCTTGCTGTCTATTCTTGATTCAACACATTCCCACTGTAGTGTTCGAGTGGATCCTGCTACTTCTTCTCGAACCATACTATTATTTTCTTTATGATTATTGGATCAAATCATTGAATCATTTCTTTCTCTTGGAATCTCTTTAATTTTTCTTTCTACACACGTCTTTTTTTCGGAGGGCGACACCCATTATGTGGCATGGGTGTTACATCACGTACGAAACTTAATAGCATTCCGCTTCTGCGAATGGCTCGTAATGCCGCATCTCTTCCGAGACCTGGACCCTTTATCATAACCTCTGCTCGTTGCATACCCTGATCAACTACTGTACGAATAGCATTTAATGCAGTTGCTTGAGCAGCATAGGGTGTTCCTTTTCTTGTGCCTCTGAATCCAGAAGTACCTGCAGAAGCCCAAGAAACCACTCGACCTCGTACGTCTGTAACAGTTACAATAGTATTATTGAAACTCGCTTGAACGTGAATAACTCCTTTTGGTATTCGACGTTCATTCTTATGTAAACCACTCCGTACATTCTTACGTAAACCAATTTTTGCTATAGGTTTTGTCATATTTTATTATATCATATTCATAACACTAAAAAGAAGAATCATAAATTTACAGAAAGATATGGGGATATCCATTTCATATTCATATGAAAATGAATCCTTTCTTCTTTTTACATATACATGGGTTTTCTTTGAAAAAGTTCTTTATTTAGAACTTCAGAAGTATTACCCCTGTCTCTGTTTATGTCTCGGATTGAAACAAATTACTATAATGCGCCCTCGCCTACGAATCAGGCGACATTTTTCACAAATTTTACGAACAGAAGCCCTTATTTTCATATTTATTATTCCTTACCTTCATTCTGAATCTATTTTTTTTTTTTCTTCAAAAAAGTTTATTTCATTTTTTTAACTTCAAATTATATCCCTACGAAGGGGATGTTTAAAAGAAGGATCTAATCGTTCGAATCTTTTTTGCGAAGTCTATAAATTATACGTCCCCTGGTTGAATCATAACGACTCATTTCAATTTTGACTCTATCTCCGGGTAGTATACGTATAAAACTGCGCCGGATTCTCCCTGAAATATAACCTAGGATTAGATCTTGATTATCTAACCGAACTCGGAACATACCGTTGGGAAGTGATTCAGTAATTAAACCCTCATGAATCAGTTTTTGTTCTTTCATTCCAGGGAACCCCCTTTAAGTATCAACTAATAGAGGAAGAGTTCTATAATTCACTTCTTCTCTCTATTTTACAAAAAGTAAGTTTGAGAGAAAATTAGGGTACCCCAAGAGAATCACCATATATAACACAAAATTTCTCCTCCAATTTTTTCTAGTCGAGCTTCTCGATCTGTCATTATACCTCGAGAAGTAGAAAGAATTACAATCCCCATTCCACCTAAAATCTTAGGAATTCGTTGATAGTTGGAATAGATTCGTAGACCGGGTCGACTTATACGTTTTAAAATTATTTTTTTCCCTTTTATAGCCTTTCTATGTCGTAAGGTTGAAACCAAGAAATTTTTTTGACTTTCTTTATGTTTTCGAACGTTTTCAATAAAACCTTCTCGTAAAAGTATTTTCACAATGTTTTTAGTGATATTAGTAGATACTATTTGAACTCTTCCCTTTTGATTCATGTCAGCATTTCTTATAGAAGTTATTATATCGGCAATAATGTCCCTACCCATGACGAACTATAGTTATTAGTGCCTCCTCATTTTGATATAATCAACATGCTTCTTTTTTGTTTTATTGAATTTTTTTTTTAATTCTTAAATTATAAAAATTTTAAAGTATATACATGAGACACAATCCATTCATCGGATCTATTTCAGATATTTGAATATTCTATATATAGAAAAAGAATATATCCCTTTTTCATCTATCTACTAGTATTATTTAAAATATTATAATACTTCGGGTGCTAATGAAACTATTTTAGTAAAATTCAACTGTCTCAATTCCCGAGCAATCGCACCAAAAATCCGAGTTCCTTTTGGATTTCCTTCTTGATCAATGATAACCGCTGCATTGTCATCATATCGTATTATCATGCCGTTGTCACGTTTGAGTTCTTTACACGTGCGTACAATCACAGCTCGAATTACTTCGGATCTTTCTAGAGGCATGTTGGGCACTGCTTCTTTGATTACAGCAACAATAATATCACCAATATGAGCATATCGGTGATTACCAGTTCCTATTATTCGAATACACATCAATTCTTGAGCTCCACTGTTATCCGCTACATTCAAAAGGGTCTGAGGTTGAATCATATCATTTTTATTTGAATCTCTTATTTCAATGTAAGTGAAAAAATAAATATTGTCTGTCCAGAGATAAAGAAACCCGCGTTTTTTTTTTTTCATTCTCAATATTCCTTTACTTTTGTTTACCTATCCTGAAATAACAAATTGAGTTCGTATAGGCATTTTGCATGCAGCTATGGAAATAGCTGCTTTGGCTACAGTTTCTGATACTCCACTCATTTCATAAAGTATTCGGCCCGGTTTTACAACGGATACCCAATATTCGGGAGATCCCTTGCCCGAACCCATACGTGTTTCCGTAGGTCTTACTGTAACAGGTTTGTCGGGAAAGATACGTACCCATATCTTTCCACCACGACGCGCATATCGTGTCATTGCTCTTCGCCCTGCTTCTATTTGTCTAGCTGTGATCCAGGCAGGTTCAAGTGCTTGAAGAGCGTATCTGCCAAAACAAATATGCTTGCCTCGGCAAGATATTCCCTTCATTCTACCTCTATGTTGTTTACGAAATCTGGTTCTTTTGGGGTTATAGTTGATGGTTGTTTCTCAATTCCATCTCTACTGCAGAGCCGGACATGAGAGTTTCTTCTCATCCAGCTCCTCGCGAATGAAATGATTCAATAATCTTACATATAGACATGCTATCAAAAAAAAAAAATAGATTAATTTAATTTTTTTTATTGAATTTGTTACTGTTATATAGGGAGCTATATATAAGTAGATAACTTATATATTAAGTAGATAACTGGGGCATGTTTGTTTATATATGATGTTTCTTTCTTTTATCAATATCAAATTTGAAAAAGTATTTAACTTTACCTCTATTGAATCATGCCAAAAGTTATTTGCTATATGAAATATAAATGAAATTGTGAAATTTCATAAAAATAAATAAAGTGTTCGCGGGCGAATATTGACTCTTTCCTCCTTCATTTATTTCTTGGTTCATTTCGCCATCCTACCCAGTGAATAATTAGGATTAATTCGTTTTCAAAAAAAAAATCCTATGTAGTCATAGGTTCCATCGTTCCCATAGCTTCTCCATTAATGTTTAGGCCTGAACTCTGCAATGGAGCTTCCAACAAAATATGTTATTTGTTTCCGAGTAAATCTACTCAGTTTTTCTTAACTCGAAGCTCGATTCAATTATTCATCTATTTTATATCTTTTCTATCTTTGATATCTTATTTTTCTAGCTTATTAGATAGATAATAGACAATATTATCTATATTGATTAGATAATTTGAATTTTTTTATTTATTCTCTTTTTTTTTGTATATTTCTTATTATATTGTAATCGTATATTTTGTATCTTTATTTCATATTGATGTTGATGCTTTATCACACTGCCTTTTTATGGAGTGATTTTTCATAAACCATACATATGGGAATCATATATCATTTAGATCTTTATTCTCTCTTTCTATCATCCTTCCGCCTTTTCTACATCCCTTTTCTTTGTTTCACAATTCATAATAAGATTTCTTTTTTATGAAAAGAGTTTCAGTTGCTACAATTATATGATCGATTCAATCATATAGTGACTGTTTCTTGGGATCTTGACAATACGAAGCAATAAGTTATTAGTTTTGAGTTTCTTTAGTTTTCATAGTTATTAAGTTTATAGTGGGGTCAGCCTTTTTTTTTTAATCTCTATTCTCAACTATAAAGTTTTAAGAAAAAATTAACGAGTCACACACTAAGCATAGCAATTCTACTAAATATAAATAAAGTGTAAATCAAATTTTTATTCAACCTTATAGAATTATAGAATTAGAATTGTTCTTTTTTATCTTAACAAAAAAAAGAATAAATGAAAAAATAGTTTCTAAATTTTTCTATCGCTGAGCAGAATGACGAGATAAAAAAGGTCCATTATTATTCTTTTATTCTTGGTTTACAAATATCCAAATTTTTATGCCTAAGACTCCATATATAGTTCGAATTGTATGGGAACAGTGATCAATTTTAGCGCGAATTGTTTGTAAGGGAACTCTGCCTTCTCTGATCCATTCAACACGTGCAATTTCTTTTCCGTCGATACGCCCTGCAATTTGCACTTGAATTCCTTTTATACCCGTCTGTTCAGTTAATTCAATAGCTTTTTTCATTGCCTTT